ATGATAGCTAGTAGTTATATAATTCGATGGTTTATGAGATGTAATCATAAAGATATTGGAACTTTGTATTTTATTTTTTCTATTTGAGCCGGTCTAATAGGAACCGCTTTTAGGGTTATTGTTCGTATGGAATTAGCTTTACCTGGTTCATTATTAAAAGATGCACAGCTCTATAATGTTTTAGTTACTGCTCATGCTTTAGTAATAATTTTTTTTTTAGTAATACCTATAATAATGGGTGGATTTGGAAATTGATTGGTACCATTAATATTAGTGGTTCCTGATATAGCTTTTCCTCGTTTAAATAACTTAAGATTTTGGTTATTACCTGTTGCATTATTGTTATTGTTAGGATCAGCTTATGTAGAGAGAGGAGCTGGAACTGGGTGAACTATCTATCCGCCATTGTCTGGAAATGTAGCTCATGCTGGACCTTCAATAGAATTTGCAATTTTGTCTTTACATTTAGGTGGTGCTTCATCTATTGCTGCATCAATTAATTTTTTAACTACTGTTTTAAATATGCGTTTAGGTGTTATAGAGTTAAAACGAGTAAGATTGTTTGTATTTTCTATTGCTATTACTGCATTTTTATTAATTGTTGCAATACCTGTATTAGCTGGTGGTTTAACTATACTTTTAACTGACCGAAATTTTAATACTACTTTTTTTGATCCAATAGGAAATGGAGATCCAGTGTTATTTATGCATATTTTTTGGTTTTTTGGTCATCCAGAAGTATACATTTTAATTTTACCTGGTTTTGGAATTATTTCTCATGTAGTAAAAGTTGGATTTGGGAAAAGAAAAGTATTTGGACATTTGAATATAGTATATGCAATAATATCTATTGGGGTTTTAGGGTTTTTAGTTTGAGGACACCATATGTTTACTGTTGGAATAAATGTAGATAGTCGTGCTTATTTTAGAACTGTTACTATAATTATTGCTGTTCCTACTGGTGTAAAAGTTTTTAGATGACTTGCTACAATTGCTGGTGGAAATATTCGATCTCTTCCTAGAACATACTGAGTTTTAGGGTTTTTATTTTTTTTCACTTTAGGTGGGTTAACTGGTATTGTTTTATCTAGTGCATCTTTAGATATTGTTCTTCATGATACTTACTATGTTGTTGCTCATTTTCACTATGTACTAAGAATGGGGGCAGTATTTTCTATGTTTGCTGGTTTTCACTATTGATTTCCATTAGCAACAGGAATTGGTTTGCATCCAGTTTGAAGAAAAGGACAATTTATTTTAATGTTTATTGGAGTAAATATGACTTTTTTTCCTCAACATTTTTTAGGTTTAAGTGGAATACCTCGTCGATACATGGATTATGCTGATTCTTTTTCTTTTTATAATTTTCTTTCTAGTTGAGGTTCTTGTATTTCTTTAATTGCATTAGTTTGATTTATGTTCATTTTAATGGAAGCCTTTATTAGTCATCGTTCTTTGGTTTTTCATGGAGTTGCAAAAAGAGAAGTCGAATGAATACGATCATGTTTTCCTATAAGTTGACATAATTCAAGATTAAGATATTACGGATCAAGATGGTCAAAGTATTAGTATATGTTAATAGATTTGTTTTCGATTTTTGATTATTGATGAGGAAGTGTTGTTTGGCTATCTTTTTTAGTTGTTTGAAATTCAGCTGTTATTTTTATTATTTTAAGTTTAAAAGGAAGAGGTTTTTGGTATAAAAATAACAAAGTTGAATCTTTGTTTGAAGTTTTTATTAGAAATTTTGTAAAAGATTTAGCAGGAATAGAAGTTGAGAAAATAGGAGGAGGGGTAGGGTTTTTTGTTTCGTTATTTTTAATGATGATATTAATGAATGTTACTGGAATGATTCCTTTATTTTATTGTTTAACTTCGTACCATTTTGTTACTTTTTCTTTGGCTATCCCTCTTTGATTAACTAGAGTTTTAGTTCACTGACATTCTGAATGACGAGTAATAGTTGGGAGAAACTTTGTTTTAGTTGATGATCATTGATTTATTTCTGGTTTATCTTTTTTTGTTTTTTGAGTTGAAATTTTTAGAAATGTTTCTCGTGCTTTAACTTTAGGTTTTCGACTTGGGGTTAATGTTTTAATGGGCCATATAATAATAGTGTGAGTAGAAAAATTAGCTTGTTCTGCTATTTGTAATTTTAGTTATGCTTCCATTATTTCAACTTTATTGAATATTTTTTTAGTTTTTTTTTTATTTTGTGTAGAATTATACTTTAGAATTATTCAAGCTGTAATTTTTTGAACTTTAGTAGTCTTATATATAAATGATAATCATGAAGGTTTTTCTTCTTTTGAAATAAGAAAAGTAAAAGTTAATGTAAAATAAATAATAACAATAATAATGGTGTAAATAAGCATTTTTTCTTTCCAAGTAAAAGGTTCATAATATGATTATTATTGCAATATATTATTTTAAGTAAAAAGCTAATATTGTTATGGAAAATCTTGATACTGAATTTGTCAGTTTATTAATTTCGCAGGCTGCAACAGCAGCAAAAATTGTTTCTTCTAAAATTATGGTTTCCAATGTTATTTATTCTCACCCAGTAGTTTCTGATGTTATTTTTTATCCAGCAGTTACTATAAATGAGATTATACCTTCTTTTGTAGTGGTTCCGGGTCAAGCGGTTCCTTCTGCAGTGGTTTCTAGCACATTAACATCTTTTGTATCATATTCTTATGATGTAACTTGTAATGCAGAATTTTGTAGTGACCTAGTTTTAAACAATGAGATTTCTAGTATAAAAGAATCTCGTGTATAGCAATTTTTATTATACTTATAAAATTCTACTTCTAATAGAACGGTTCATATATCAAATTAAGATTAAGCGAATATGAATAATGAGTTATTGAAATCAATTTGGATTATCAGATCCAATTACTTTACGTGCACAAAAATTAGTTTTGTATCATGATATAATTCTAATCGTAATAATTTTTGTTTTATTTGTAGTTGGTTTTTTTTTAGTAAGTTTTGTTTTAAAAAAAGGTGTTTTAAGTGGTTTAACATTTCGGTCTTTTAGTGGGAACGAATTATTAGAATGCATTTGAACTTTAGCTCCAGTTATGATTTTATTTGTTTTAGCTTTAGTTTCTGGACATAACTTATATCATAGGGAGGTAGGAGTTGATGTTGAAATAGGAGTAAAAGTTACTGGTCGACAATGATATTGACAATATGAGTATCTATTTAGAAATACTAAAAAAATACTTGAAATGTGTGGACTTTCTAAACTTGAAGTTTTTAAGTTTTTCAACGTCAATTTTGATACTTTAAAAACAAGAGATTCTTGGTTATTAAATTATGTAGGATTTTTTGTAAAAGGCGAATGAAGACTAGCATATGATTCTTATATAGTGAATGAAAATGACTTAGGTATTGAAACAAATAAATTTAACCGAAATATTGACGTCAGAGACCCATTATACTTACCAAAAGGTTTAAAATCAGAATTATTAATTCAAACTGGAGACGTTATTCATAGTTGAGGCGTATCAAGAATAGGAGTAAAAATAGACGCTATTCCTGGTCGAAGAAATAGTTTAGCAATTGAACCTTTATCAGTTGGTGTAGTTACTGGATTTTGTTATGAATTATGTGGTCAAAACCATAGAGCAATGCCAATTGTAGTTGAAATTTCTAGAATAAGACGAGTATTAAAAATTTTAATTTTAAAATTATTTAGTGAAATTGAAGAAGAAAAAGTTTTAAATACTTTTTCTTGGTGATTAAATAAATAATTATATTTTAAAATTTCTCTTTGCTATATAGTTTAAATAAAAACTTTAGTTTTGTAAACTTAAGATACAGAATTGTTTTAGCATATATTTCAAATAACTAAAAATAAGAAGAAAAAATGGAAAAAATGGGGGGGGAAGAAAGGGGGGAAAAAGGGGGGAAAAGGGGGGGAAAAGGGGGGAAAAAGGGGAAAAAAAAGGGGAAAAAGGGGGGGAAGAGGGAAGAAGGTAATAGGGGGGGGGTATGGGGGGGGAGAATCCCCCACCATTGAATTGGTGTTAACCTTAGAAGGAATTAGGGTTGGGGGGGGTCGGGGGGGATAGTCCCCACCATTGAATTAGGTTGTATTCTCAGGGGGGGGTATGGGGGGGGAGAATCCCCGCCTGTTGAAAAAAATATGGAGAGAGGGGGGGGAAGGGGGGGGGAGAGAGGGAAAGAAATTTTTTCGTATCAATGGATTTTTAGATCAAAAAAAACTTTTTTTTCAACTTTTTTTTTTTATAGTACTTACGTTTAAATCGGGTGAATTAAATTGGGAACCTAGAATAAAAAAAAAAAGAAGACAGCTAAATGAAGTGTTAAATTGTAGCTTTAATTATGGGTTACTCCCTCTTCTTAAAAGGAGGTATAAATACTTTAAAAAAAAGATTAAATTTGCAATTTAAAATTGGTGCATACCTTTATACTTTAGAATTAGAAAGATTTAGTTTACAAAGAATTTTCTACTGTTAATTGAAAGGTGTATTTAAGTACAGTCTTTTTATTTAAAAATCTTAAGTTAAGTTAGACTATAATATTTCAAATATTAAAGTAAATATAGTTTTTAGATTTTGTTATAGCTTTGTAGCTTAATGAAAGCATTGGACTTTTAATTCAAAGATACGTTGTTGTTAAAGCTATAATGAAATTTTTTGTTCGAGAAATACAATATTGTGTTAAAAGGTTAGGTTTAATTAACAATGTTTTAAAGAGTGGAGTTATTTTAATGTTTACTGTATTTACTGGAGCTCTAATTTTCTTAGGATTAATGTCTTGTGGAGAAATTATTTGTTTTGAATTAGAATTTCCAAGAAATAGTATTTGATCCATAAGAATTCCAATTTTAGTTGATTCATATTCTTTAATTTTTTTTTTAGTAGTTCTTACTATTTCTGCTTGTGTAATAGTTTACAGAGTTTCTTATATACAGCATGAAGTATATTTAAAACGATTTGGTGATTTAGTTATGCTTTTTGTTCTTTCTATAAGAATCTATGTTTTCGTGCCTAATTTTGTAGGTTTAATAATTGGCTGAGATGGTTTAGGGTTAGTTTCTTTTCTGTTAGTAATTTACTATCGAGACCATAGTTCTTTGATAGCTGGGAAACGAACTTTTCTAACTAATCGAGTTGGTGATGCTATATTAATTTTAAGATTGGGATTAATTATTGAATTTTCTACTTGAAGATATATTGATTTAGAGGAACAATTGCTTGGTTTTTTTTTAGTAGGCTTAGTTGTTGTTGGAAGAACTACTAAGAGTGCAAATTTCCCATTTAGTGCGTGATTACCTGATGCAATAGCTGCTCCAACTCCAGTATCTGCTTTAGTACATTCTTCTACTTTAGTAACTGCTGGTGTTTTTATGTTAATTCGTTTCAGTGGATGTTTTAGTGGTTTTTGAAGTGTGTATTTATTAAGAGTTGCTGGTTTTACTGTAGTTTGGGCAGGAATCGTTGGATTTAATTGTATAGATTTAAAAAAATTAGTTGCCTTTTCTACTATGAGACAGTTAGGTTTAATAATAGCTAGTTTAGGATGTGGCGCTGTAAAAGTATGTTTTTTTCACCTAGTAGTTCATGCATTTTTTAAAGCTTTAATGTTTTTATGTGTTGGAATTGTTATTTACTTTAGTGGTGGAGTTCAAGACTTCCGTTTAATTAGTGGACTATGATATAAAGTACCAATTAGTTTAAGATGACTAATGGTTTGTAATTTTTCTTTAATAGGTTTACCATTTTTATCTGGATTTTACTCTAAAGATTTATTACTTGAAATATACTATTTAGGGGGAGGGGTAATTAGGAGAATACTTATTTTAATTTTAGGTGTTATGTTTACTAGTGCTTACGTTTTACGTTTTTTGTGAAAGCTTTGTTGTGTAGAAGATTTTTATGTTTTTCGTTCTAGAAATGAAGACGGAGTTTATAACATAATTCCTTTGTTTATCTTAGGAATTTTTTCGATTTGAGTAAGTTTTCTTTTACAAATGTTTATACTTGACTTTTCAAATTTTTTAGTGTTGAGATTTAGATTTAAAATTTTAACTTCATTTTGTGTACTTTTAGGTATTTTATTATTTTTCTTTTTTCAAGTTTCTGAAGAATTGTTTATTGCTAAAGAAATAAAAAAATTTTTTAAAAAAGCAAAATTATTAGTTTTATGGTTTAAATCTATAAGTTTTTTGTCATACGGAAGTGGTGATTCATTAAGTTCTGTATTTATGGGAGGAGCAAAAAATATTGTTCTTTTGAATGTTGAAAAGGGATGGGTAGAAAATATTATTTGAGGAGTAGGCTTAAGAGAAATAGTTTATTCGATAATTTCCATTGTTCGTGGTAGCATACTAAAAGAGTTAGGAGTTAGATTATTATTTGGAATGATTTTTTTATTAGTTATTTTTGCTAATTAATATTGATTCTATAGTTTAATTAAAATTTTGAATTGCAAATTTAAAGATGATATGTTTCTAGAATTTTTCTGGAATAGCAAAATTAAGTGTTTCTAGTTTAGGACTAGAGGGTGTAAAATGGTTACTTTCAGAATTTTTTAACATGTAGGAATAGCATAATAAGTGTGTTTTGTTTACACCAAAAAGGTATTTTTCTTGATTTCTTACTAACAAAAAGGTGTTATTTGGCACGTAAAGTTTTGGTCTTTAATGTATAGTTTTAGGACTATTTTTGTTTATATTTAAATTGTTATAATTATTAGTATATTATTAGAAATTGTTATTTTTACTTTGTAGGAAATATAAAATATATAATTAGAAGTAATTGATTTACGTACTTTTTGTATCATGGTTTATAGAGATGAAATAAAAATGTAAATTCCTGAAGATTCTAGGGTTACTTTGTATTTATATTTAGCGTTGTAAAGCTAAATTAGATGACAAAGTAGTGATGAAATGTTATTCAGAAGAGTTGATAGCTGGTTAAAAAAGAAGTATACATACGTATAGAAAAAGTTTTTTGTAAAATTTAGTTTAAATTTTGTAAAAATTTTTTTTCAGATTTGAGGGGTTAAGCTCTCAAGTGAAATTAGTTTTAATTTTTAAAAAAAGTTGGATTTAAATTGTCTTTCTTTTAAACTTTTAATTTGAAGTATTATTAGTAGATTTGTTGATTTAGTATTTTTTTGATAAACAAAATTTTGTTTATAAATTAGTATAAAATGAGTATTTGTTATTTAATTTTTTTAAAAAAAATATTTTAAATTTTTGTGTTTTATATTTTAATAATTACAATAAAGGAATTCGGCAATAATTTTTTCCGCCTGTTTACCAAAAACATCGCTCTTTGTTTTATATATAAGGAGTTGGACCTGCCCGGTGATTGGTCAAATTTTAAAATTACTATGTAATTAAAAATTTTTTTAAACGGCTGCAATTAATAATTGTGCTAAGGTAGCGTAATCATTTGCCCCCTAATTAGGGGAAGGTATGAATGGTTTGACGTGGGAAAAACTGTCTCTTTTGTATACAAAAAAGTTTATTTTTGAGTGAAAAAGCTTAAATTTTTATAAAAGACGAGAAGACCCTATCGAACTTGAATTATTTGTTTAATTTTTTAAATAAAAAAAGTTTAGTTGGGGAAACTTAAAGTAAAAAGTAACGCTTTATTTTTTTGTCAGGATCCTGTAATATAGAAAAATGAAAAAGTTACCGTAGGGATAACAGCGCTTTCTTCTCTGAGAGGACTAATTAAAGAGTTGGTTGCGACCTCGATGTTGGATTAAATTTTCTTTTTGGGGCAGGGGTTAAAATAGTAAGACTGTTCGTCTTTTAAAAATTTACATGATCTGAGTTCAGACCGGCGTGAGCTAGGTCAGTTTCTATCTTTATGCGAATTACCTTTGTACGAAAGGATCGGGTAGTTGAGATATTCTTTTAAATATTATTTTTATTCAAGTATTTTAGTGATTACTCAGTTTTCTCCTTTATTTATTTTTTTTTTATTTTTTTATGTGTGAATTGTTTTTACTATGATTATAGTCTTAGTTTGATGAGGTGGAAAAAAGGCTTATTCTTTGTAAAATTAAATGGTTTTAATTTTAGTAATAATAACTCTTTTGTGCTTATTAAGAAGAAATTTTTTTTCTAAGAATTTAGGTACCAGAGTTTTAAGATGTGGCATTGTAATAGTCGGGGTGTTTATCCAATTTTTTAGGTTATGTGGATTATTTTTTTATAGTCAATGTTGAAAAATGTTAGGTGAATGATTTTTAATTGACGGTTTAAGAGGTTTAATAACTGTAATAACTGTTATAGTTGCAGGAATAAGAATTGTATGCAGAGATAAAGACTTATCTTTGAAAGTTGGTTGGATTAAAATTGGTTTTGAATTATGTATTTATTTAATTATGTTAATTTGTGTATTGAGATTTAACGTAAGAAGGTGGATTGAGTTTTATTTTTTTTTTGAATCTTCTTTATTGCCGACATTTTGACTAATTTTAGGGTGAGGCTATCAACCGGAACGACTACAAGCAGGTGTTTTTATGTTAATATACACAGTATGTGGTTCTTTTCCATTACTAATTGTTCTATTATGATACTATCTAGAAGTTGGAAGCGATTGTTTTTGTGTAAGAAGATTAGTTATTAATTTACAAAATTTTTTAGGATCTAGTTTAGTAAGTGTTAGGTGGGTTCTATTAATAATAGGGTTTTTTATTAAGTTACCTATTTATTTTTTTCATGGTTGGTTGCCAAAAGCACATGTTGAAGCTCCGTTAAGAGGATCAATGATTTTGGCAGGTGTACTTTTAAAATTAGGTGGTTATGGTATTATTCGAATAATAATAATTTTTGGTAGAACTTTATGGTTTGTAAATATAGTTATTGTAAGAGTAGCAATCGTTGGAGGATTGCTTTGTAGTATACTTTGTTTAGTGCAAAGAGATGTAAAAGCATTAATTGCTTATTCTTCAATTGGACATATGGGAATAAGATTGGGGGGAATAATAAGTTCTTTAAAAAGTGGTGTAGAAAGTGGTATTTGAATAATGTTTTCTCATGGTTTATGTTCTCCTTGTTTGTTCTGTTTAGCAGCTGTATCTTACGCAGTTTGTAATTCTCGAAGAGTAATGATTAGAAAAGGATTTTTAATAATTTTTCCATTTTTAAGAATTTTCTGGTTTGTTTTTAGTAGATTGAATATAGGATGTCCTCCTTCAGTGAATTTTTTAAGTGAAGTAATTCTAGTTTCTAGAATTCTAAGTATGAGAAAAACTTACATATTTATTTTGGGAATATTAAGATTTGTAGGTGGTGTATACTGTATAAATTTGTATACTATAGTAAACCACGGATTATCTAGTTTATTTTTAATTTCTAAGGCATCTATTGGTGAACGTCATATAGTAGTGATGGTTTTATGTTCATTAGTATTATGCTTAGGTGTTTTAATTTTTGATTTAGTTCTTTAATTCTGATTTAGTTTATTAAAATGTTGCATTGTGGTTGTAAAGATAAAGTTTTTTAATTAGTCTTTTATGGTGTATCTAACACGTTGGTTTTTCATGCCAAAGTTAAATTTAAATTTTAAAAGATTTCTATACAGGTGTTGTGCCAGATAAATTGGGTTACTTTGATGAGGTAAAATATAAGGATTCTTCAATACTTAAGGCTTTATGGAAATTGTTTGTTTTGAAAACATACTAAGGGTGTTCGAATCATCTAAAAGCTTATGTTTTTTAGTTGAAGTGAAATTGGGGCTTTTGATTTTGTTACTATTGGAGGTTTGTATATAATTGTTATTTTTATAATTGTTGTATTTATAATTTTTGGAGCATTTTGAATTTCTCAAAGATGACGAATAGAATGAGCTAAGTTTACATCTTTTGAGTGTGGCTTTGATTCAATAAGGAGTTCTCGAACTCCTTTTTCTTTACGTTTTTTTTTGTTAGGAATTATGTTTGTAGTTTTTGATGTTGAAGTTGTACTTTTGGTTCCTTATATTTTAAGAATTGGATTAAAAATTATAGGTTTAGCTATTACAAGAAAATTTTTATGCTTTATTTTTTTACTGATTTTATTTTTTGGCCTGGCTCATGAATGCAATGAAGGTTCATTAGAATGAAATCAATAATTACAGAAATATAGTTTAAAAAATTCAGGTTTGTCAGACTTGAGATGCAAATAATTGCTATTTCTGTTTAGTTTTGTAGTTTTAGTAAATGCTTTAAAACTTTTTTAAAATTGAAGTGGCAGAATAGTGCGTTAGGTTTAAAACTTAAATATGGAACTTGTTCCCTTTAATAGTGGTAGTTTTATTGTTTACTATAGTTATAATTTTATTTGGCGTTGCTTTTGTTATTGTTACTGAACGAAAAGGTTTAGGAATAGTTCAATTACGGCAAGGGCCAAATAAAGTTAGAGTTAAAGGAATTCTTCAACCTGTAGCTGATGGTGTCAAACTTTTTAAAAAAGAATTTTTATTTTTATATTTTTCTTCTAAAGTACTTTATTGCGTTGGGCCTTGTATTAGTTTTTTATGTGCATATTCTATATGAGTACTATTCCCAGCTAGATTAGTTAGTCATCAATTTGAATTAGGAATTTTATATTTCTTATGTGTGTCTTCTTTTAGAGTTTATGGTGTTTTTTTAGTTGGATGAGTGTGTGATTCTCGATATGCTTTTTTAGGAGCAATACGAGCAGTTGCGCAAACTATTTCTTATGAAGTAGTAATAAGGATTATTGTTTTTTGTCCTTTACTTTTTTTAGGTTCTTTTAATTTAAGAGAAATTAATAATTCAGGATTTTTAGGGTTATTTTTAATATTTGAAGTTTTGTTAGCTTGAATTTTTGTTATATTAGCAGAAACTCACCGTACACCTTTTGATTTTGTTGAAGGGGAATCTGAATTAGTAGCTGGATACAATGTTGAGTTTGGAGGAGTTGGGTTTGCTATTTTAGCATTAAGCGAATATAGAAATATTTTTTTTATGTCATTTTTAAGCGGGGTAATTTTTGTTGGATTTAGAAGTCTTTTTTCATTTTTTTTTATTAACGAACTTTTAACTGTTATTTTCATAGTAATTTTTACTTATTTTGTAATTTGTATTCGAGGAGTTTTACCTCGATTCCGATATGATTTATTAATAAATACTTGTTGAATTTTGTTATTACCATTATTTTTAAGAGTTTATAGTCTTTTTTTATGTATTTTGTAAGTAAAATTTTATGCAGTATAGAGTTCGTGGCGGAAACCAATTAATTAAAGCTTTATCTTCCGTGGTATATGATTTGCCTGCACCTTTAAATTTATCATATTTTTGAAATTTTGGTGCAATTTTAGGAAGATTTTTAGTAATGCAAATTTTAAGAGGATTTTTATTAGTAATGCATTATACTCCTGATGTAGGAACAGCATTTAGTTCTGTTATTATAATTATACGAGATGTAAATTATGGATGACTGATACGAAGGGCACATGCTAATGGAGCCTCTTTTTTTTTTTTTTTTTTGTATATGCATACTGGACGTGGAATTTATTATCAATCTTTTTTTATATTTAATACTTGAAATATTGGGGTTTCAATTCTTTTAGTTTCTATAGCTATTGCTTTTTTAGGATATGTTTTACCTTGAGGTCAAATGTCTTATTGAGGAGCTACTGTTATTACAAATTTATTTGGTTCTATTCCATATATTGGTAAAATATTATTAGAATGACTGTGAGGAGGTTTTACTGTAAATGATTCTACTTTAAAACGGTTTTTTGCCTTACATTTTATTTTACCTTTTGTTTTATTTGTTTTAGTTGCTGTTCATGTTGTTTTTTTACATGAGACTGGTTCTAGAAATCCTTTAGGATTAGATACTAGTGGAGATTTAATTCCTTTTCATCCTTACTTTGTTATAAAAGATATTTTAAGTTTAGTTATTGTAATTGGGGTTTTTTTAATTATTTGTTTTGAATTTCCTGATTTGTTTGGTGATCCAATTAATTTTATTCCAGCTAATTCTATAAGTACACCTTTGCATATTCAGCCAGAATGGTATTTTTTATTTGCTTATGCTGTTTTACGTAGAATTCCTAGAAAATTAGGTGGTGTAATTATAATATTTATGTCGATTTTAATTTTGTATGCATTTTCTTTTTATAAAATTAATTGGGTTGTTGGTTCAGCTTTTAATTTATTCGGACAAATTTTTTTTTGAGTTTTTGTAGGAAGATTTATTATATTAACTTTTGTTGGTGCACAATTAATTGAGTTTCCATTTGTCCAAATAGGTGTAATTAGTGGTTTGATTTATGGTTTTTATTTTGTTTTTGCTATAACAGTTCATAATTTTTGGTGAGGTTTGTTGTATAAAGAGCTTAGATAAGTAAAATAATTTTATTAGGTTAAATGTTAATTTTATTTAAAAATTTGGCTTTGGTTTTAAATTGGTGAGTTCTATAATTACATATGGTAGAATATACGTGGTGAGAGGTGAGCAATTTTTAAATTTTGATTTTAACAATCTTCTTTTTAAATTGTTTGTTCTTTTATTAATGGGAAATTAATATCTCAACTCCAATGGGTAGTTTTAAATTAATACTGAAATGTAGTTTTCGGTATAGAACAGAAAAAAAGATAATAAAGTGCCAGCATCTGCGGTTAAACTTTTTTTTTTAGCCAATTAATTCATAGTATAGAGAAAGTTAAAATTAAATTTTTTTTTTGGTATTAGAAAAGTGAAATTAGATACGTGAGAAAATTTTGGTATTTAGAAACTTATATCTAAAAAGGCTGCACAAGAGACCGGGATTAGATACCCCGTTATTTATGTTTTACAAGATACTATGGGGACTACGAACATTAAGTGTTTAAAACTTAAAAAGCTTGGCGGTATTTTATGTCCGTTTAGGGGAATTTGGCGATTAAACTGATAATCCTCGTAATATCTTACCTCTTTAATTCTTTTCATACCGCCGTTGTCAATTTGTTTTGAAGAATACAGATACAAGTTAAAGTGAATTTAGGTTCAATGAATTCAGGTAGACGTGAAGGTTACAAAGAGGGTTTAGCTGAATTACATTATATAATATTACGGAGAGATTTTTGAAACAAAATTTTGAAGGTGTACTTTATAGTAAAATTTTTTAGAGAGGAAATTTGAATTGTTGTAATTAAAATGTGTACAAATCGCCCGGCACCCTCGTATAACAAAATTGAGGTAAGTCGTAACATAGTAATGATACAATAATGTGTTGTTAAATGGAGAAAATAAACTAAGAAGGTTAGTGGGTTCATACCCCAAATGTATAGGTTGGTCTATTTTTCTTAAAGTAAGTATCATATATAGTGTTTTTGGTTTCGGCCCAAAAGGAGAATATTTTTCTTTACTTTATGCATCGTACTGGGTATCATGTTGTTGATAATAGTCCTTGACCTTTAGCGGTTGTTTTAAGATTACTTGGATTAACTTCAAGTTTAGTAAGTTGAGTTCATAACGGGGATTTAATTTTATTTTGATTTTTATATTCTTTTGTTGTTTTAGTTTTAGCTTTAATTCGATGGTGGCGAGATGTTGTAGTAGAAGGTGTATATATAGGTTGTCATACTGGTTATGTAGTGCGAGGATTCCGAATTGGGATGATTTTGTTTATTTTGTCGGAAGGAGCTTTTTTTGCTACTTTTTTTTGAAGATTTGCTTATTATACTATTGGTGAATGATCAGCTTTTTCTGTTTGACCTCCATTGGGAGTTGAATATATTAATCCTTGAAAAGTACCTTTGTTAAATACTGCTTTATTACTTGGTTCTGGGGTAAGAGTTACCTGAGCTCATAAAGCAGTTGTTATAATAAACTATAGAAAATTTGAAGATTCTGAATTATGGCGAATACAAACTTTAATAGGTCTAGGTGTAACAATTATACTTGGTTTATGTTTTACTTTTGTACAAGGTTACGAGTATTATTATTGTTCTTTCACTATAGCAGATGGGGTGTATGGTTCTTGTTTTTTTTTAATAACTGGGTTCCATGGAATACATGTAATTGCTGGAACTATTTTTTTATCAGTAAATTTAATTCGTGTTTTTTTTTATCATTTCGCTGAATATCATAACTATTTTGGTTTTGATGCTGCTGTTTGGTATTGACATTTTGTTGATGTAATTTGAATTTTCTTGTTTTTCGTTGTATACATTTGACCTGTAACTCCTTTAAATTAATATGGAGAAAATAGGTTGCTTTATGGCTTCTAACTTTTAAAGTAAGCAGTTCGATTCTGTTTGTTCTCTTGTGATTTGGTTAATAGTGTTAACTCCTTCTTTTGTTTTATTTGCTATAATGCTTGTTTTTGGTACTGCAGTAGTTTTTATAAGTTCTAGAATTGTAGGTGTTTGGTTGGGACTAGAATTAAACTTTTTAGGAGTTATTCCTTTAATAATTGGGAAATCTGTTCTAGAGGGGGAGGGGGTAATAAAATATTTCTTAGTTCAAGCGGTTGGTGCTAGTTTATTGATTATGGGTGGTGGATTAAGAATCGGTGGTGTATGAGATAATTCTAGTTTGGCTGTTTTAGTCTTTACGGTTTTTGCTGTTTTACTAAAAATTGGTATTTTTCCTTTTTGTTTTTGAGTACCAAGAGTTCTAGGATTAATTTCTTGATTTAATTGTTTTATTGTTATGGTTTGGCAAAAATTGGGTCTTATTTGATTTTTAAGAGGTTTAAGATTTAATACGAATAGATTAAAGTTACTGGAAATCTTAGTAGTAATAACTTCTTTTGTTGGAGGTTTAGGGGGGTTAGGTGTTTACCATTATCGGGTTTTGGCAGCTTATTCTTCTTTAGTACATGTTGGTTGAATAATTATAATTGGAGTTGTAAGTTCTCTTGCATTTATTATATATTGAAGTTTATATTTTTTTATTATAGGTGGTTTTGTATTGTGATTTTATTACTATGGAATTAATTCTTTTTCTGATTTTATTTATTTAAAAGGATCTTTTATTGAAAAGTTAAGAGGGGGAGTTTATTTTTTTTCTTTAGCAGGTTTACCTCCATTTTCTGGAGTTTTCCTTAAGATTATAGGAATTATTATTTTACTTAACAGATTTCCATTTGTATTGTTTTTTTTAATAGTATGTTCTGCTTTAAGATTGTTTTACTATAGAAAAGTTTTTGCTGTTTTGAGATTAAGAAATTTTATACATTTAGGTTTATGAAAAGAAACTAATTTTAAAAATTTGAGTGTAATTTTATTGAGGTTTATTTTAAATTGTTTTCTTGGGGTCGGAATTTTAGCTTTATTTAGATTTTTTTAGCAGTGTTGTATTTTAAAAGAATAAAAGCTTTGGGAGTTTTAGGTCCTATATATAGGCAAACTGATTGGTTATCTTTCTATTAGTGCTGTTCTTGTATTGTGTTAGATTAATGTTTTATAGACTTCATCCATTAGCTTTAGGATTAAGATTACTTTTTGTTACTATGTTTGTTGGAATTGCTATTAGTTTATTTTTAAGTCCATATGTAGGTTTCATAGTTGTAATTATTGGAGTAGGGGGAGTTTTAGTAGCTATTAGATTTGCTTTGGCTTTGGTAAGATACTGAGATAAGGTAGTTGACGGGGTTTTTATAAGAGGATTTAAAGAAAATATAAAAAATATATTTTTAGTTATTTTTTTATTTTTGGTTTTTGGAAGTACAAAACTGTACCAAAATTTGTTAGATATAAATTTTATTTTTTTTACTGAACAGTGAGGAGTTGGAGTTTTATTTGTTGGTTTGGTTTTATTTTTAAGAGTTGTTGTTGTTGTTTACATAGTAAAGAATTCTTGTGGTGCTTTAGTAGATTTTAAAGTAAAATAATGCTGTTAATAATATGTTTTCTTTTATTCTTTTGTAGTTTGTTGATTTTTTGTTTACACAATGAACATTTTTTAAGATCATTAATTATTTTAGAAATAGTCATGGTTACATTTTTAGGTTCTATCGTAATAATTATATTTTTTGAGGGAAATACAAATATTTTATATACAAGAAGATTTTTACTTAGGTTTAGAGTTTGTCATGCTGCTATTGGTTTAGGAGTTTTAGTAGGTGTAATTCGTTTTAAAGGTATTAGTGGAGTAAAAAGTTTTTCTTTGATAAAATTTTAATGTGTTGGTAGTTTAAAAAGAACATAACGTTGAAGCTGTTAAGGAAAATTGTTTTCTAACACATA